ACCATTCACGTTTTTTCTTTTTCTTATCAAGGAATAGATCGCTTTACTTGTATGACTTAGATGTCTCGTATTTCTCGAAAAAGCGATTCGATTGATGGGATTTGGTATGATACTTATGAGATCGATGAGATTCAAATATTTCTTCTTAGAACGTATTGATTTAACCCCATAAGCGGGACCACCACCCCATAGCATGTTGCCGCCAGAAGCAAAACCCCGTATCTCTTCTAGAGAATCTCCTAATTGTTCCAGAGCAACTAGAAAGAGATTCTTTAACCAGAAAGAATTCAGTTCAGATGTAGGATACCTATCCAGAAGTTTTCGCAACTCAATCATGTATGATGGAATCATCAAAGATTTGACCTTTTCGAACTCTGTCTGTAACTCTCTATAGGCTCGAGAAACAAAGAGAAGATGTGTACGAACGAGATATCCAGCAACAAGAAGAAGGAAAAGGATTGAATAGAGGAACTCCTGAACATTTAGCGATCTCAGATGTGTCGATATCAATGGTGACTCATTATTTCGATGAAAAATTTCTTCGGACAGAAGAAGATTATGTAAACACTTACTTGAAATCTCACTTATAAGATTCCATTGTGGAAGACACAATGGAATCTGAAGAATTCGCCATGATATATCTGATCCATGCATAATATCATGAAAAATGGATACAAATTTTTGGCTGCTACTTAGTATCGGCAATAGGTCTGAAAAAGTATCTAAAAATATTAAATTTAGATATTTGTACCCTGTCGAAGTAAGGAACCATGGTATATATGTTTGGAATAGATTCCATTTGGAGAGAGTTGAAAAAGCACTATCTCGTTGAAAGGTTCTATACATCTGCCCTTTCTCAAGGCATTTTTTTAGACAAGGACTCCGTTTTTTCCTCTTTTCGGATGGTAAATATTTCTCAGAACATGGAGTGTAAATCAAACCCATGTTTGAATTAAAATTGAGATACTGATGCAAGTTCTTCCCTTCTGAATCAGGTGGATTCATATCTGAAAGAGGTTGACAATAAGTTCTTTCAAAATTGACTATTTGTCCCTCTGTTAGAGGTGTTCCAGAAATGTCTGCGATCGAGTAAATAGCTCTACGAACGAATGGATCGAATCGAATTGGAAAATGGAAAGATTTGTACAAGTTATACCCTTCGTCACCACTTTGCGGAAAATCGTTAGGTATCAATATGTTAGATACCTGTGACTCGATTGGTGGAATAGTATCTCTCTCCAAGAGAGCATGTTTTTTTTTACCGCCGCACAAAGAAAATATTTTGTTCCGAATAAACAAGATATTGAGGAATTGTCCATACGTAAAATCATAATTATTGATACAGGCCCTTTCCACAAAAAAAGGGAATCTTTTGTTACAATAGAAACAGAAGTGATATCGATTATTCAAGAATCGAAGTCGATTTGCTTTAAAAAAAGAGGATATCAATGAACTTCTATGAAATGGTTTCACGGGATTCAGCCAATTGTCTTGATCGTGGGATATCATTGAGAAATAGGAATCCGTTTTCTCAAAAGAATTCCTGCGATTCTTTCTAGTATGGAATGAGTCAATCATCCACTTTGGTATCTTATTGAAAAAAGATGGTGATATTGTTCCTCCATTGATCAAGAATTTCGATTTTGGGGAAGTATCATGGCCATCCAATAATAAGGGTTTTAATTTTTTCAAATGAACGATTTGAAGACCTATTGATTCTAACAACTGATTACAGAGTGGATCATTCGAACCTTTCAATTCATAGATGTGGATCTCGGACCTATGAATGGGGATACTCCCGAAACTCACAAAGAAAAAAGGAAGTGAGTTAGACAAAAATAGAAGAAACTTGGACAAAAAAAGAAGTAACTTGGACAAAAAGAAACAAAGTGACTTAGACAAATCTTTTTTGTCGATAACCTCAGACCAATCAATCGAATATTGATTAATACGTAATCGATCGAACACTACTTGAAAACGGCTATTCTGCTCAGAAATGAGATGTTCCAAATGTTCCTGGAAATTCTTGCTCCCATTGGACCATTTGTATCTATATGCATTAGGATCCCGATTCATGGATCTCTCGGTTCGAGAAATAAAAATAAGAGGATCGAACCATTTCTTCTGACTCTTTTTCAAATTTGATAACTGTTGGTTGATCGTGTATTTCATTATAGTTCTATGATTCAGAGTATCATTTCCTATTTGATACCTTTGAATTCCATATTCGAAGTTGCGATCGAATCGATTCTTTTTAATGAATCGATTCAATACATTTCTTATGTATCCATAGGTGCTATATTGGATTTGAATCAGATTTCGGATCAATCTATATTGATTGACTGCCTCCATTATGTTGTTGCTAGCAAATACCACTATTTTTGGTTTTGGATCTTCAAAATCATTCCCGCAAGAGGTCCGGACCCATTTTTTTATGATCCTTCGATAAAAAGATTCATTCTCTTCATAAAAAAAAGGAGGTAGAACCAATAAAGATTTC